ACAAGAATGTAAAGACACTTTTTTTAACCCCAATTTAATGAACGATTATATATTAATATAATTGGAATCGATCTTAATTAATCCCTCGTTACTGCTCAACGAAGAAGTAATAGGTAGGGATGACAGGATTTGAACCTGTGACATTTTGTACCCAAAACAAACGCGCTACCAAGCTGCGCTACATCCCTACAATTGGTCTACAGTATCATTGTATAGAATTCCTGTCTTGTTTTCCACATCGTTATTTTGTCCATTGATATATACAATTTAATATACAATTTATATGGGCATTTCGTCTTTTTGGTCCCATTTAACATATAATAATAGTAAAAGAAAAGTCTTATATACGTATGAGATACGGAACGGAACCTGTCGTAAAAATAAAGGAGTAGTTTTCGGGAATGCTCGGGACGAAAGGGACGTTTTTTTATGTTTTAAGAAAAATTTTATTTACCGGATAGTTGTATATTTCAATTTGAATTAGGGATTCCGTGTACAAGGTTCTTAACTGCATATGCATCTGATCATATATGTATTACCATTTTAGATTACAATAAAAAAAGGAAGGAGATTTTTCAATGCGAGATCTAAAAACATATCTTTCCGTGGCACCGGTATTAAGTACTCTATGGTTCGGGTCTTTAGCAGGTCTATTGATAGAGATTAATCGTTTTTTCCCAGATGCGTTGACATTCCCCTTTTTTTGATTATTGATACGGTACCAAATAACGAAGATTCGAGATAAAATTAAATATTTGTGACTAATCCTTTGCCCCTTTTTCTCTTTTTTACCTTTTTCCTTAAAGGGAGGAAAGAGAAAAAAGAAAGGGTGTATTCAACAGCTTCGAGACTTGGGTTCAAGTTTGAATTAAATAAATTATTAAATTCAAAAATTAACTAGGGATGGAGGTAGAATAAACAGGGTGTGGCCTAGATCTAGGACAAGACTCTTAGACAAGGTACTTAAATGGAAATGAAATACTGTGATTTGAAATAAAGTTTAGAAATTTTTTTAGTATATTGATATTGATTGCAGGGAAGTTTTTATAATTGGATTTCAAGTTAATAACTTCTATTTTTCCTTCCTTTCTTCTTCTTCGTTTCGGATCGAAAATAGAAGAGTTGAGTAAATCAAAAATCCAAAGGGGGTTCATGGCCAAGGGGAAAGATGTCCGAATAACGGTTATTTTGGAATGTACCAGTTGTGTTCGAAACGGTGTTAATAAGGTATCAACGGGTATTTCCAGATATATTACTGAAAAGAATCGTCACAACACGCCTAATCGATTGGAATTGAGAAAGTTCTGTCCATTTTGTTACAAACATACGATTCATGGGGAGATAAAGAAATAGATCGAATCGAGCACATGTATGTAACCCTTCCTTGGAAGGGTAAAAATGACATTCTATATAGAACATAGTTAAATATGATATATATAACATAATTAAATATAAACAAACCAAATCCTATTTATTCTAATTCATTTTAGATCCGACCAAAATAGGATTTTCGGGATAAGGAATAAACTAAACAAACCATGGATAAATCCAAGCGACCTTTTCTTAAATCCAAGCGATCTTTTCGTAGGCGTTTGCCCCCGATTCAATCGGGGGATCGAATTGATTATAGAAACATGAGTTTAATTAGTCGATTTATTAGCGAACAAGGAAAAATATTATCTAGACGGGTGAATAGATTGACCTTGAAACAACAACGATTAATTACTATTGCTATAAAACAAGCTCGTATTTTATCTTTGTTACCTTTTCTTAATAATGAGAAACAGTTTGAAAGAACCGAGTCGACTACCAGAACTGCGGGTCTTCGAGCCAGAAATAAATAGGCTTACTCTTTCGTCACTTGAATAAAAAGTAAAATCAGAACTAAAATGAAGATTGATGTTTTGTTCGAAAAATATGAAAAATACATATTTAATTATCGTGTTGTAAGAAAAAAAAGAATCGGGTAAGAATAAAGATTCTTTTTGAGTGTGTTAATTCATTTTGACTTTACCCTCCCGGAGTTCATTCTCCGGGGAACTCCGTTTAAATTATTCTGGTGGATTCTTTCCAATCTACTTCTTTTATGATCTCATTGGAAATCATATAAAGACAATTTATATTTGATATAGCTATTTGTGCAAGTATTTTACGATTAAGAAGTACCTGTTTCTTATATAGGTCATGTATTAATCTACTATAACTACAGGATACCCCTATTTCACGAATTACTGCGTTTATTCGAGTGATCCACAAACGGCGAAAATTTCTCTTTTGCTTATCCCTATCCCGATGAGACGAAACCAAAGCTCTTATTTTCTGTTGAGTAATTGTTCGAGTAAGTCTTGAATGAGCCCCTCGAAAGCTTGATGCAAATAAACGAATTTTTGTTCTACGTCTCCGAGCTATATTTCCCCGTCTAATTCTGGTCATTTAATAAATGAAACTTTGACGAATAACTAATAGATTTCCTTTCTTTCAGTTATTCTTTTTCCCTTTCCTAGTCTATTAATAACAAAGCTTTTTTCCAATGTATAAACTAAAAATTCCAATGACTTTGGCTACTATAACCTTCCCGACCACTATTTTTATTTTTTCTAGACATTTCACTTCGAAATAAGAAATTATATTTTACTAGGTATCAAAATATAATAAATAAAAAATATAAATGGATAAAGAAATAGTGGCTTCCTTCGTTTATATGGTTACTTCTTAAACGGTGAGGTTTTCTCTATACACCGGAGCCTTTACTTCATTTAATCAATGTTATTGGTAACTTGTATAGTTCACATTCTTTGGCTCTACCCATGAATTATCCAGCAATAGGTCTTTCACGATTAGATCTACTTACACAGTAACGGTATTTAATTATGAAAGTTGGCTGGGTAGCTAACCCTGTTAGTCCGTTCTTGCAAAAGGGGCCTAAGTTTTCTGTTTTTATTTTTAAGTAGGATTTTCTCCGCTTAATGGATAACCATTTGTTACCGATGGAGAATTGCTTCTCATCTTAAATTGAGGTGATTGGATTTGCACCAACGGAAACCATAAATTTCATACACAATAGAATGGATATATTTTTTTTATACTGAATTGAACGGACTTCTTTTTCTATTCTATCCTATTCCCCGGTACTGATCATTGATACTAGAAAAGGTTTTATTTATTTTATCTTTATCCCAGCTCATGATCTGAACGAGTCGCACATACACCCTAGTACATGTTCCTCGACGCTGAGGGCATCCCCGAAGTGCGGGGGATTTTGTGACATTTCTGATTGGCTGTCTTGTATTTCTAATAAGTTGTTTAATAGTTGGCATGTTGAATCATATCATATAAATAATGGGCTGGTTTAGATCGATCCTAACCTGATGATACTTCTATTTAATTATTTAATTTTCCTGATGAAACTTTCTATTTAATTTTGTAGTAAATTCAGCAAAAATCTAAAATAGGAAATCGAGAATTTGCGCGAAAAAAAAATCCGGGCTTTTTCACTCAACCACCGCTACAAGATCAACAATTCCATAAGCTTGGGCTTCTGTTGCTGACATAAAAACATCTCTTTCCATGTCTTCCGAGACAACCCATAAAGGTTTGTCCGTTCTTTGTACATAAACCCTTGTTAGGGTTTCACGCAGTTTTAGCAGCTCTTCCGCTTCCAGGATAAATTCTCCCGTTTGTGCCTCATAAAAAGAACTAGCAGGTTGATGAATCATTACCCTGATGGTATAACAAAAAAGGGGTTCCTCTATTTTGCATGATGAATAGAAAAGAAAGATAAAGAATAAAAAGAAAAAAAAAATAAAGATAGAATTGAACAACCACAACCGTACGGGCATCTTTTATGCATTGCATACGGCTCTATAATAAAATTGACCTTTACCTTCAAAAAAATAGGATCTATCAGACCCAGATCGGTAAATGATCAAATTACCACCCTTCCTTTCGTAGGCGTTCAAAAATACTATGATGGTTCCGTTGCTTTATATATATATATTTAATATTATTTGGTTTGTCTGTGTTTCAGCAATCCCAAAGTTGCTTTTTATAAAATTAAGGAAAAAAATCTTGTTTTTTATTTTCGAACTCTTTCAGAACACAACTAAGCCCCCGGTGTGAAAATAAAAAAGTTTGTGACGCTGAACTGGAATCTCCAATATAAAAAAATAGGAAATCCCTTTTATCTCATACTACTCTCTCGATACATAATCAAATGTTTTGAAAAAACAATAAAAATTGTTTTATTTTGATATCGAATTCAAAGTGCCATGCTATTATTACTTAATATTAATATGGCGAAGGCATAGTCTTATTTTTTTCTCTCAAATAAAAACCTCATTGGCGCCAAGCGTGAGGGAATGCTAGACGTTTGGTAATTTCCCCTCCGGCCAAGATAAAAGATCCCATTGAAGCGGCTAATCCCATGCATATTGTCTGTACATCTGGTCGCACAAATTGCATTGTATCATAAATAGCCACTCCAGGGATAACCCATCCGCCGGGAGAGTTTATAAACAAATAGAGATCTTTGGTATCATTCTCGATACTGAGATATACCATAAGACCAATAAGTTGGTTCGAGATCTCGCTATCAACCTCTTGTCCTAAAAAAAGTAATCTTTCTCGATAAAGTCGGTTGATTAGGGTAAAATTAGATCCCTTACGAACCGTACAGGCGCCTTTTGGTGCATACGGTTCAACAAAAAATTGCAAAAAAAATCAATGTGCAGATTCCAATCCTCTTTCTTTTTTCATATTCGTAGAAGGTTCTTTCTTACTTCTAACGAAAGGACTTTTCTTCGATTTTTAAAAAAAGACAGGTTTTTACTCCTTTTCGTATAATATTCTTGTAATATAAAAATAATAGAAAAGAAAAAAAGCAGTCACTAAACTTATTGAATTAACTTCTTATTGATATATTGTTTCATCGAGATCTAATCCAAATCACAATGTCGTTTTCTTGTTCCTGAACGGGCCCTGTTAATTTTTTTAGGTTTATG